AGCTTAACACAAAAGAAGAAAAAGAAATAATAATAACCTGGTCCCGGGCATCTACCATTATACCCATAATGGTTGGCCATACTATTGCAATCCATAATGGAAAGGAACATTTACCTATTTATATAACGGATCGTATGGTAGGACACAAATTGGGAGAATTCGCACCTACTTTAAATTTCCGAGGACATGCAAAAAGCGATAATAGGTCTCGTCGTTAAATTTGTTTATATATTATTAGTTTATTTATTTATTATATATTATTAAATAATATTATTATAATAAAATAATATATATATAGATATCATTGATTAGTAGGAATTGATTAGTAGGAGGCGAACTTTATGAAAACAGAAGTATACGCTTTAGGTCAACATATATCTATGTCTGCTCACAAAGCGCGAAGAGTAATTGATCAAATTCGTGGGCGTTCCTACGAAGAAACACTTATGATATTAGAACTCATGCCTTATCGAGCATGTTATCCCATTTTCAAATTAGTTTATTCTGCAGCAGCAAATGCTAGTTTCAATATGGGTTCGAATGAAGCAAATTTAGTCATTAGTAAAGCCGAAGTAAATGAAGGTACTATCGTGAAGAGATTAAAACCTCGAGCTCGAGGGCGTAGTTTTGCCATACACAAACCTACCTGCCATATAACTATTGTAATGAAAGATATATCCTTAGGTGGATATATAGATACCGACTCTATTACGTGGTCACAAAAAACAAAATGGAAAAAAAAAGATACAACTATGTCGTATTCTGATATGTATAGTAATAGTAATGGGGGAACATGGGACAAAAAATAAATCCAATTGGTTTCAGACTTGGTACAACCCAAGGTCATCATTCCCTTTGGTTCGCACAACCAAAAAATTATTCTGAGGGTCTGCAAGAAGATCAAAAAATAAGAAATTATATCAAGAATTATGTACAAAAAAATATGAAAACATCCTCTGGCGTTGAGGGAATTGCGCGTATAGAGATTCAAAAAAGAATCGACCTGATCCAAATCATAATCTATATGGGATTTCCAAAAATATTAATTGAAAGTCGACCCCGAGGAATCGAAGAATTACAGATGAATTTACAAAAAGAATTTAATTCTGTAAATAGAAAACTTAACATTGCTATCACACGAATCGAAAAGCCTTACGGAAACCCTAATATTCTTGCAGAATTTATAGCCGGCCAATTAAAAAATAGAGTTTCTTTTCGCAAAGCAATGAAAAAGGCTATAGAATTAACTGAACAAGCAGATACAAAAGGAATTCAAGTGCAAATTGCAGGACGTATCGACGGAAAAGAAATTGCGCGTGTTGAATGGATCAGAGAGGGTAGGGTTCCACTACAAACCATTCGAGCTAAAATTGATTATTGTTCCTATACAGTTCGAACAATCTATGGGGTATTAGGCATCAAAATTTGGATATTTATAGACGGGGAATAATAAAATAAACCTTTATTTCCCTTTGCATTCTATCCGGCGATGGAACAAAAAGAGAAATTCATTTCTTATTTTTATTTTCTCTTCAATAAAAAAATGAACAAACAATTATAATTCTATAGGGTTTAATAAAAATTAAATTAATCTTTTGATAAAATTGCTATGCTTAGTGTGTGACTCGTTGGTTTTTTGAGGGTTAGTAACCAGCCCCATAGTATAAACAAATAGCTATCGAAGTAATAACCAACTCATCCCTTCGTATTATCTGGATCCAAAGAACCAGTCAAGATATGATATATTGTTCATATTGTTGTAGCAACTGAAATACTTTTTCATTAAAAAATCTGTGTCAATTCAATAGAAATAAAAAAGAAAGGGTATGGATAAATGGAAGGATGAAAGAAAGAAAGAAAAAGAATATTGATGATATAAAATTCCAATATGTAAGGTCTATGAGTCATCTCATAAAAAATCTGTGTAATAAAGCATCAATAAGGATTCATCATTAAAAGGATCTGCTCATCGAACAAAAAATAAAGAGCTTCGAGCCAATAAAGACTAAGAATATTGACTCAAGAACTAATAGCTCCATTGTAGAATTCAGACCTAACCATTAAGTAAGAAGGGATGGGAACGATGGAACCTGTGAACTCAAAAGATTCTAGTGAAAATGAATTCGAATGATTCATTGATCGGGATGGCGGAACCGACCAGAAACCAATTAATCTATTCGGAAAAGTTATGAACTAATGATAGAACTGAAATAGAAATTGAAAGAGTAAATATTCGCCCGCGAAAACTTTATTTTCTTGGATTGCTAAATTAGGGTCAATCCAATACGATAAAGAGTAAAACAAAAGAAAGATTCCTTTTAACATTCTAAATCTAAAATAGATAAATATAAGAAAAAATAGTTATTTAATATATTTAGTTATCTATTATCTATACTATACAAACAAGATATACAAATTAATAATGGATTTGATCTAGATTAAATGAAATCCATGAGTCAGCAGATTACTTATTAAATACATGTATATCTAAATTATATTATATCTGAATTGAATTCTAAATCTTTAATTTGAATTTATTTTTATTCGCGAGGAGCTGGATGAGAAGAAACTCTCACGTCCAGTTCTGTAGTAGAGATGGAATTCAAAACAAACCATCAACTATAACCCCAAAAGAACCAGATTCCGTAAACAACATAGAGGAAGAATGAAGGGAATATCTTATCGAGGTAATACTATTTGTTTTGGTAAATACGCTCTTCAGGCACTTGAACCCGCTTGGATCACATCTAGGCAAATAGAAGCAGGTCGACGAGCAATGACACGAAATGCACGTCGTGGTGGAAAAATATGGGTTCGTATATTTCCAGATAAACCAGTTACAGTAAGACCCGCAGAAACACGTATGGGTTCAGGTAAAGGCTCTCCCGAATATTGGGTAGCTGTTGTTAAGCCTGGTCGAATTCTTTATGAAATGGGTGGAGTAACAGAAAATATAGCCCGAAGGGCTATTTCAATAGCAGCGTCCAAAATGCCTATACGAGCTCAATTTATCATTTCGGGCTAAAAAAGAAATAGGCCTTAATTAAAAATAGCGGATGCAGGTTTCTTTTTTTGGACAAAAAATATTTCTTTTTTTCTTTGACCCTTGTATTTTAAAAACAGAAAAAAAAAAAAAAAAAAAAATGATATGATTCAACCTCAGACCTATTTGAATGTAGCAGATAACAGCGGGGCTCGAGAATTGATGTGTATTCGAATCATAGGAGCTAGCAATCGTCGATATGCTCATATTGGTGACGTTATTGTTGCTGTGATCAAAGACGCAGTTCCAAACATGCCTCTACAAAGATCAGAAGTGGTCAGAGCTGTAATTGTACGTACTCGTAAAGAACTTAAACGTGACAACGGTATGATAATACGATATGATGACAATGCTGCAGTTGTGATTGATCAAGAAGGAAATCCAAAAGGAACTCGAGTTTTTGGTGCGATTGCCCGAGAATTGAGACAGTTCAATTTTACTAAAATAGTTTCATTAGCTCCCGAGGTATTATAAAATGAGACCACGATATGGTTATAGTAGGGTATTTAAAAGAAATAGATTAAGATTCATTTAGTAGATTTTGTCTCACGTATATACCTTTCAAAATTAATATTCATAAACAAATAAGTAAAAAAAAAAAAAGAAAAACATGTTGATTATATCCAAATTTGGAGGCACCAATAATTTTAATTAATCATGGGTAGTGATACTATTGCTGACATAATAACCTCTATACGAAATGCCGATATGTATAGAAAAAGCGTGGTTCGAGTAGCATCTACTAATATCAGCGAAAGTATTGTGAAAATACTTTTACGAGAGGGTTTTATCGAAAACGTGAGAAAACATCGAGAAAACAACAAATATTTTTTGGTTTTAACCCTACGACATAGAAGGAATAGGAAAAGCGCTTATAGAAATTTTTTAAATTTAAAACGGATCAGTCGGCCGGGTCTACGAATCTATTCTAACTATCAAAGAATTCCTAGAATTTTAGGTGGGATGGGTGTTGTAATTCTTTCTACATCTCGGGGTATAATGACAGACCGAGAGGCTCGACTAGAAAGAATAGGCGGAGAAATTTTGTGTTATATATGGTAATCTTTCTAATATCCGAATTGAATATGAAACTTCTTATTTGTGAAAAACAAAAGAGAAGTGGGTTGTCTAATAGGGTTCTTCCTCCACTAGTTAATACTTCAAGGGGGTTTTGCCTGGAATGAAAGAACAAAAATGGATTCATGAAGGTTTAATTACTGAATCGCTTCCCAACGGTATGTTCCGGGTTCGTTTAGATAATGAAGATATGATTCTAGGTTATGTTTCAGGAAAGATCCGACGTAGTTTTATACGGATACTGCCAGGCGATAGAGTCAAAATTGAAGTAAGTCGGTATGATTCAACCAGAGGTCGTATAATTTATCGACTGCGCAACAAAGATTCAAAAGATTAGGTGTTTCCCTATTTATTTCGTAGGAATACTATTAAAAATTGAAAATTTCAAGAAACTTATTTTCTTCCAAGAAGTAGATTCAAAATTAAAGTAAGGAGTGGCAAATATGAAAATAAGAGCTTCCGTTCGTAAAATTTGTGAAAAGTGTCGACTAATACGTCGTAGGGGACGAATTATAGTAATTTGTTCTAACCCAAGACATAAACAAAGACAAGGATAATAAGAGACCTGATATACAAATAGGGAATCTGTTTTGACATGAAATGGATATATCCATATATCTCTGACTCAAATTTATGAGATGATAAAATATGGCAAAAGCTATACCGAAAAAGGGTTCACGTGGACGTATTGGTTCACGTAAGAGTACACGTAAAATACCAAAGGGGGTTATTCATATTCAAGCAAGTTTCAATAATACCATTGTGACTGTTACAGATGTACGGGGGCGGGTGGTTTCTTGGTCCTCTGCCGGTACTTGTGGCTTCCGAGGTACAAGAAGAGGGACGCCATTTGCTGCTCAAACCGCAGCGGCAAATGCTA